ATGTGAAATATTGTAATATTTATACACACACATTTTGGGATAAAAAAACTTCTAGAGGCTTTCCTGTTTCCGGGGGGTTTTCAGGAATAACAGCTATCTCAGGAGTTTAGGGGGGTAGGGGGGTTTACGCAAATTTACGTTAATTAAACCCCCGGGGCACTTAGATAATTACCGAGTGATTTTACACCTATGCACTTGAAATCTATTTATGCGATTCTTTAAGGTATATCTTTTCACCATTAAACAATATTACTGGTGCAAGGAAATGTTCTACCTTAATTTTTTTTTGAGCTTACACTGTGAGATGCAAAGTGAAAGGAAAACAAAAAAAAAATACCAACCACCCTCTGGAAAGAACGCTCGGCATGGGGGATGCTCCCGCCATTAGGTTTTCACCATTAACTTATGCCAGCGTCAAGAAAAGAATGGGGAATAAGTAAGTTTATGTGCCTGAAATAGGAACCAAATGCCAGGAATAATTCACTGTGTGAAACCCCCACAATTATTGTCCCTCACCTTCAATAATCGCTAACATTAAGAAATCAACTGATGGTCGGTTCTTACTACATTAATATTAGGCTATTTGACGGGATTTTGATTCTTGTTATATATTAGACAGATATAAGTTAATTGTTGAGTCTTGAATTTTCGTCTTTTTAATATAAGATTTTGTTAATCTTATTCTTAATGACTTTAGTACCCCTTAATATTATGTATAATAAATGTTTAATATATATTAATGGTGATAATACATATGAATGTATAATATACATATATATGCATATATATACATAATAATGGTGATAATACATATAAATGTATAACGTACATACATATATATGCATATATATATATATATGTGGATAATACATATATGTACATATACGTATCGTCCAAAGAGTAGTTTAACTAGAATACTAGCTTTGGGAGTTAGTGGCAGGGGTTAAAATCCCTTCTTTTTGAGTACTAAAGGGGAGTTTAACCCCTGACATTCGGTTTACAAGACCGACGCTCTGCTCTGAGCTACTAGTACATGCTCAGCCTATGACTTTGTTTTCAACTATACCTGCAATGGGTATAAGTACTAGGAAAATAGAGAAGTAGAGTACAGATGCGATTTGGCCGATAATAATATAAGGATCTTCTACATGCATGCCTCCGATTCATGTTAGGATAGCTACGTCTGCAATTAAAACTCAGAAAAAGAATTGAGAGACTGGCCGGAAAGTTAGGCTTCGTTGTTTAGAGGTATGTAGAAGGGGGACTAACATCAATACGAGGATTGAGGCTAGGAGAGCTAATACTCCGCCTAGTTTATTTGGGATTGATCGGAGGATAGCATACGCGAATAGGAAGTATCATTCAGGTTTAATGTGGGGAGGGGTTACTAATGGGTTCGCGGGGGTAAAATTGTCTGGGTCGCCTAGAAGATTTGGGGAAAATAAGGCAAGGCATGTGAGGAAAATAATGACGGCTGCAAATCCTAAGAGGTCTTTGTAGGAGAAGTAAGGGTGGAAGGAGATTTTATCTGTGTCTGATGTCAGTCCTAGGGGGTTATTAGAGCCTGTTTCGTGTAGGAACAGAAGATGAAGAAGGGTCATAGCTGCAATGACGAACGGGAAGAGGAAGTGGAAGGCAAAGAATCGGGTGAGGGTGGCATTATCTACTGAGAAGCCGCCTCAAATTCATTGGACTAGCGTATTTCCTACGTATGGTACAGCAGAGAGTAGGTTTGTAATGACGGTTGCCCCTCAGAAAGATATTTGTCCTCAAGGTAAAACGTAGCCGACAAAGGCGGTCATTATTACCAGTAAAAGGAGGACTACTCCAATGTTTCATGTTTCTATGTAAAGGTACGAGCCATAGTAAAGTCCTCGGCCGATGTGGAGGTAGATGCAAATGAAGAAGAAGGATGCTCCGTTTGCGTGAAGGTTTCGGATGAGCCATCCGTAGTTTACGTCTCGACAAATATGGGCTACGGATGAAAATGCTGTGGCAATATCAGATGTGTAGTGTATAGCTAGAAAAAGACCTGTTAAGATTTGAGCAGCTAAGCAAAGGCCCAGGAGAGACCCAAAATTTCATCAGGCAGAGATGTTAGATGGGGCAGGGAGGTCAACGAGGGCGTCGTTTGCAATTTTTAGAAGTGGGTGGGTCTTGCGTAGGCTAGCCATTAAAGTTTCTGTAGTTAAATAATAACGGTGGTTTTTCAAGCCATTATTCTTGGTTAAAATCCGAGTGGAAATTCATGGCATGAGTCTTGTTCTTTTTATTATTAGGGTTAGTTTTCGGGTTTATCGCGGTGGCTTGCAATCCTTCTCCGTATTTTGCTGCTTTAGGGCTGGTGGTTGTTTCGGGGTTTGGGTGTGGAATTTTAGTGGGGCACGGAGGGGCTTTTTTACCATTGATTTTGTTTTTAATTTATTTAGGGGGAATGTTAGTTGTATTTGCGTATAGTGCAGCTCTTGCTGCTGAGCCTTACCCCGAGAGCCTTGGTAGCCGACGGATTATTGTGGTGATGTTAATTTATTGTTTAGCGGTTTCCTTGGTTGCGGGGTATTTGTATGATGGGTGATTTCTTACTTCTTGAATAACAGTTGAGGACAATAATGAGTTTTCGATATCCCGAGGGGATATTGACGGTATTGGTATGCTTTATAGTCATGGGGGCTTATTACTGTTAATTTCTGCGGGGGTGTTGCTATTAACTTTGTTTGTAGTGCTTGAGTTAAGTCGGGGGGCGAATCGGGGCACTTTACGTGCTGTTTAGGGGGCTAGTATCAGGACTGCTACGGCTGTTGTGAGAAGGAAAAGTGTTAAGTATGTTTTGATCATGCCGCGTTGTACATCACTTGTGGAGGTGGCCATAGGTTTGTTAATAGAGACGGTAGCTTTAGGGCCGACTTTTTCTAGTCAGGTTTGGTCCAGTATTTGGCTAGCAATTGTTTGCCCTAGAACCAGGCTTGTTTTAGGGATTAGTCGGTGAATAACAGATGGGAAAAACCCTAGTATATTTGAGAAGTGATGGGTATTGAGAATTGGGGCTACTTTAAATTGTTTGGTTGTTATTGTTGCGAGTTCTAGGGCTATCACTAGGCCTAAAATAGACACTGCTAGGGCAGTCAGTTTTAATACTGGAGGTATGGTTATAATAGGGGTTTTTGCAGGGGTAATGTTTGAGGTAATGAGGAGGCCTGCAACAATACTTCCTCAGGCTAGTCGTTTAATTGGGTTGATTACTGTGCGGTTGTTTTCGTTAATTGGTGCTAGGGTGATGAACCGGGGGTGGCCCATAGACACGAAGAAAATGACTCGTAGGCTGTAGACGGCGGTGAAGGAAGTGGCGATAATAGTGAGGGTAAGGGCCCAGGCGTTTAGGTATGAGGTGGTTAGCGCTTCGATGATGGCGTCTTTAGAAAAAAATCCGGCTAAGAAAGGTGTGCCTGCGAGGGCGAGGCTGCCTAGTGTCAGGCAGGAAGATGTAAATGGTAATAAGTGATGTATACCTCCTATTTTTCGGATGTCTTGTTCATTATCTAGGCTATGGATGATTGAGCCTGAGCACAGGAATAGTATAGCTTTGAAGAAGGCGTGGGTGCAAATGTGGAGAAAGGCTAGTTGGGGCTGGTTAAGCCCGATAGTAACTATTATCAGTCCTAGTTGGCTTGATGTTGAAAATGCGACGATCTTTTTAATGTCATTTTGGGTTAAAGCACATGTGGCAGTGAATATCGTGGTTAATGCTCCAAGGCATAAGCAAGTGGTTAGTGCAATATGGTTATTTTCTATTATAGGGCTTACGCGGATTAGCAAGAAAATACCTGCAACAACTATAGTGCTGGAGTGTAGTAGAGCGGATACAGGAGTGGGACCTTCTATGGCAGAGGGGAGTCATGGGTGAAGCCCGAATTGTGCGGATTTACCTGTTGCAGCGAGAATTAAGCCAAGAAGGGGGAGGGTAATATTTATGTTTTCAGTGGCAGAGAATATTTGTTGGAATTCCCATGAATTTAGGTTTGTGGCCATTCAAGCTATGGCTAGGATTAGTCCGATATCCCCTACTCGATTATAAAGTACTGCTTGAAGGGCGGCTGTGTTTGCATCTGCCCGTCCGTATCATCATCCGATAAGCAGAAAGGACATAATGCCTACTCCTTCCCATCCGATGAACAGCTGAAATATATTGTTTGCTGTGACTAGAATAATCATAGTAATGAGGAAGATTAGGAGGTATTTAAAGAAACGATTTATAAACGGGTCAGAGTGCATGTATCAGGAGGCGAATTCTAGGATGGATCATGTAACGTAAAGAGCAATAGGGGTAAAAATAATTGAGTAGAAATCAAATTTTAGGCTAATTTTAATATCAAAGGCAGTTGTATTTATTCAGGTTCAATTAGAAATAATGGTTTCTGTGCCTTCGTTAAGGAAGAGGAAAAGAGGAAATAAGCTTACAAGAAAAGCGTATTTTACTGCGGTTTTTACGTGGGTAACGGCCCAGTTAGGGTCGCGAGGGTTTGGGGAGAGGGTTGTAAAGACTGGATAGGCTAATAAAAAGAAAATTAGGATAAGACTAGATGTTATTATCACGGAGAGAGGGAGCATAGCTACTACTTGGATTTGCACCAAGAGTTTTTGGTTCCTAAGACCAACGGATGAGCTGTTATCCTTTAGGAGCGGCAAGAGAGCCCCGGAGTCTAACCGAGGTAACATAGATCAGCAGTCTTTGTTGCTACCAGCCTCTCTCGGTGGATAAGGGGGTTTTAACCCCTGTTTTTAGAATCACAATCTAAGGTTTTTGTTAAACTATATCTACAAGCAGATCATCCTCAAAATAGTTCTGGTTTTAACACAAGGAGAATAAGGGGGAGCAGATGAAGTGCTATTAGGAGATGTTCTCGGGTGTGGGTGGGCTCAATGGCTAGGATGTGAGGGGGAAGGTAGCCTCGTTGAGTCATTAAAAACATGTAAAGAGAGTAGCCTACGGTGATTAAGGTTCCCGCGCCTGTGATAATAATAGTTCATCAGGATCAGGAAAATAGTGAGGTAATAATCATTAATTCTCCTATTAGGTTAGGCAGGGGAGGGAGCGCTAAGTTGGCCAGGCTTGCAATGAATCATCAGATAGTTATTAGTGGTAAAACTATTTGCATGCCTCGAACTAAAAGTATTGTACGGCTATGGGTCCGTTCGTAATTAGTGTTGGCTAGACAGAAGAGTGCTGACGAAGTAAGGCCGTGTGCGATCATAAGAACAAGTGCGCCTGTAAATCCTCAATCAGTTTGTGTCAAAATACCTGCCGCAACAAGGCCTATATGGCTTACTGAGGAGTAAGCGATAAGGGACTTTAAGTCTGTTTGTCGTAAGCAGATTGACCCTGTCATAATCACTCCTCAAAGGGCTATTACTATAAATGGGTAACAGGCTTTTATTGTTAGAGGGGCTAATACTGGGGAGACTCGCATGAGTCCGTAGCCCCCGAGTTTCAGCAGGACAGCCGCAAGGACCATTGAACCAGCGATAGGAGCTTCTACGTGGGCTTTGGGGAGTCAAAGGTGTATTCCATAAAGGGGTATTTTTACCATGAAGGCTACGACGCAGCCTAGTCATCATATCAATTGAGCGATGGAACTAACATGAGTTAGTCCGATATAAGGGATTATGATGAAGGATGCAGATCCGGCAATTTTGCAAAGGTAGAGGATGCCAATAAGAAGTGGGAGGGAAGCAGCTAATGTAAAGAATAAAAAGTAAGCCCCTGCGTTTAAGCGTTGTCATTGGGAGCCCCACCGAGTGATAGCAATCAAAGTCGGGATGAGTGTCGCTTCAGATATAATATAAAATATAACTATATCAGTTACAGCGAAGGCTATGATAATGGCAAGTTGTAAAATAATTAGTACTGAGAGGAACAAGCGTTGTCGGTTTTCAGGGTCATGTTGAACATGTTTTTGGCTTGCAAGGATGCTTAAGGGTAAAAGTCAGCAGGTTAGGCAGATTAGGGGAGCTGAAAGGGCATCGACAGCCATGTAAGGGCTGATTTCATATCATCCGGTGTGCGCAAGGTTTTTTGGTAAGGTTACGCCTGCTACAGCAATGGTTATACTGTGGAGAAGCGTAATTGATCATAGTCAAGAAAACGGAAGGAGTCACACAGTGGGAAAAAGTATTAGGGTGGCGGTAAGAATTATTAGCATCGTAATAGGTTTAAGGTTTTTAGGTGGTCGGAGCCGTGGGTTCGTGCTGTGGCTACTAGGAGGGCAAGTCCTGCGCTTGCTTCGCAAGCTGAGAATGCTAGAAGAAGTAAAGGGGCGGATGAGAAGTTGGTTGCGTTGAGTTGTAAAGTTCAAATTGAAAGTCCGATAAATAGAGAGAGCATCATCCCTTCAAGACATAATAAGGCTGAGAGTAGATGTGTTCGGTGGAATGTAAGGCCACTAAGGCCTAGAACGAAAGCTGCGGAAAATGTGAATTGGACTGCGCCCATAAGACTGTTATGGAATTTAACCATAAGTTTTTGAGCCGAAATCAAATGTTTTTATTAAACTAACTGTCTATTCGGCTCATTCAAGTCCTCCTTGAATTCATTCATAGATTAGTCCTAGGGTTAAAATAATTAGGTCTATGGAGGCCCATAAGAATGTTATTTCAGGGGTCGTAGCTTGACTCCCTCAGGGAAGGGGTAATAGGAGCGCGATTTCTAGGTCGAATAGAAGGAATAAGATAGCGACTAGAAAGAATCGTAAAGAGAAGGGCAGTCGGGCGGAGCCTAGTGGGTCGAACCCACATTCGTACGGAGAGAGTTTTTCATGGTCAGGGGTTAGTTGGGGGAGCCAAAACGAGACCATTGCTAAAATTACAGAGAGCAGGGCAGTAATGGTAGCAATCATAACAATTAAGTTCATTGTCCTTCTTTGGAATTTAACCAAAACTAGGTAATTGGAAGTTACATGTACTAGCGTTATACTAGAAGGACTAAGATCCTCATCAGTAGATCGAGACGTAAAGGAATAATCAGACTACATCGACGAAGTGTCAGTATCAGGCGGCTGCTTCGAATCCAAAGTGGTGACCAGATGTAAAGTGGTACTTAATTTGTCGTAGAAGGCAGACTGCGAGGAAAGTGGAGCCGATAATTACATGGAGTCCGTGGAATCCTGTGGCAACGAAAAAGGTTGATCCGTATACTCCGTCTGCGATAGTGAATGGTGCTTCATGGTATTCCATGCCTTGAAGGAATGTAAAGTAGAAGCCTAAAAGAATAGTTAAGGTGAGAGAGTGAATGGCTTGTTTGCGTTCTCCTTCTATGATGCTGTGGTGGGCTCAGGTAACTGTAACACCTGAGGCTAGGAGGACAGCGGTGTTAAGCAGGGGCACTTCGAATGGATCTAGGGTTGTAATTCCTGTGGGAGGTCAGCAGCCCCCTAATTCAGGTGTAGGTGCTAGACTAGAATGGTAGAAGGCTCAGAAGAAGCCAAGAAAGAAGAATACTTCAGATGTAATGAAAAGAATTATTCCGTAACGGAGGCCTTTTTGGACGGGAGGGGTATGGTGTCCTTGGTAGGTTGCTTCTCGCACGACATCCCGTCATCATTGGTACATTGTAAGAAGAACTAGGATAGTTCCTAACACTATTAGTGTTACGGAGTTAAAATGGAACCACATTGCGGTTCCAGAGGTTATTAACAGGGCGCCTACTGCTCCTGTCAGAGGTCAGGGGCTGGGGTCTACTATATGGTATGCGTGTGCTTGATGTGCCATTAGACGTTTTCTTGGAGATAGAGGCTTAGAAGCAGAACAAAGACGTATGCTTGAATTATTGCAACTGCGACTTCTAGAAGGGTTAGGAGGAAGAGAAGCGCCATTGTTAAAATTGATACGGTAGGTATTAAAGGGAGGAGGGTGAAGCTTGCAGTGGCAATTAGTTGAATAAGGAGGTGGCCTGCTGTAAGATTAGCTGTTAATCGAACCCCTAGCGCGATGGGTCGGATGAAGAGGCTAATGGTTTCGATAATAATAAGCACAGGGATTAGAGGGGTAGGAGTTCCTTCTGGAAGTAAGTGTCCTAAAGCAATGGTTGGTTGGTTACGTAGGCCAATAATAACTGTGGCCAGTCATAGGACTACTGCAATTCCCATGTTTAAGGATAGTTGGGTTGTAGGAGTAAAAGTATAGGGGAGGAGCCCAAGCATATTTAAGGTTAGTAAAAATACTATTAATGAGGTAAACATCAGGGCTCATTTATGTCCTCCTGGATTTAATGGTTGTAATAATTGTCGTGTATACTGAGAAATCCCCCAGTTTTGTAGGGTAATGAGTCGGTTGCTGGCTCATCGGGATGAGGGGGCGGGGAAGAGAATTCAAGGCAGAGACAGGGCCAATGCTATTAGTGGAATACCTAAATATGTGGGGCTTATAAACTGGTCAAAGAAGCTTAGTATCATGGTCAGGATCAGGAGTTTGTTTTAGATTTCTGTGTATTTTGGGGTGTTGGTTCGTTTGGAAAGGAGTGAGCTATCACTTTAGGAGGTAGAATTGCAAGGAATACTGTTCAAGAAAACACAAGGATTGCGAATCAAGGGGCGGGGTTTAACTGAGGCATGTCACTAAGGGTGGGCGGGGATCACCAGTCTTTAGCTTAAAAGGCTAACGCTATGGCCCTATTTAGCTTCTTAGTGAAGATTCTTGGAGTAGAAGGGTTGATCAATCTTCAAAGTGTCCTAGAGGGACTGACTCAACTACAATAGGTATAAAGCTGTGGTTTGCTCCGCAGATTTCAGAACATTGACCATAAGATAGGCCTGGGCGAGAGGAAATAAAAGCTGTTTGGTTTAGTCGGCCGGGGACGGCATCCATTTTGACGCCTAAGGCTGGGACTGCTCATGAGTGAAGGACGTCTTCTGCGGTAACTAGGACTCGGACTGGGGAGTCTGAGGGAACAACTATTCGGTGGTCGGTTTCTAAAAGACGGTATTGACCTGGAACAAGGTCTTGGGTAGGGACCATATATGAGTCGAAACCTAGGTCTATGTAGTCAGTGTATTCGTAACTTCAATATCACTGATGGCCGATAGCTTTAACTGTTAGGTGGGGATTGTTGACCTCATCTATTAGATAAAGAATTCGGAGGGAAGGTAGAGCGATCATAATTAGTGTAATTGCTGGTAAAACTGTTCAGATGATTTCAATTTCTTGAGAATCTAGAATGTACTTGTCAGTTAATTTTGTAGAGATTATGGCGACAATAATGTAAAGTACTAAAATGCTGATTAGGAGGACAATTATTATAGCGTGGTCATGGAAATGTAGGAGTTCTTCTATTACTGGAGAAGCTGCGTCTTGAAAACCGAGTTGTGTAGGATGAGCCATTATACAGTAAGATACGCAAGACTTCAACTTGCGACTTTTCCTTGACAAGGAAATGTTATAGCATTTTACTAGTACCTTAAAAGAAAGTGGCAGAGTGGTTATGTAGTTGGCTTGAAACCATCTTACGGGGGTTCAATTCCTCCCTTTCTCGTTTATTTTGTTTGGACTTGAACGAATGCGGGCTCTTCAAATGTATGGTAAGGGGGAGGGCAGCCGTGTAGTCACTCCACATTAGTTGCGGTGTGTTGAACTGAGAGGACTTCTCGTTTGGCAGCAAAGGCTTCTCAAATAATGAATAAGAACAGAATTACTGCTGCAAGAGAAACTATAGATCCAATAGAAGAAACTGTGTTTCATAAAGTATACGCGTCTGGGTAGTCGGAGTACCGTCGTGGCATTCCTGCTAAGCCTAGGAAATGTTGTGGGAAGAAAGTCAAATTTACCCCAACAAACATAATTCCGAAGTGAATTTTAGTTCAGGTTTGGTGTAGGGTGTACCCAGTAAATAGCGGGAATCAGTGGACGAACCCGGCAACAATAGCAAATACTGCTCCTATCGAGAGCACGTAGTGGAAGTGCGCTACTACATAGTAAGTGTCATGAAGGACTACATCTAAAGAAGAATTAGCTAGAACGATTCCTGTTAATCCCCCTACTGTAAATAGGAAAATAAATCCTAGAGCTCATAGTAAAGGTGCGTCTCATTTTAGAGAAGCACCGTGTAGAGTGGCAAGTCAGCTAAATACTTTTACTCCTGTAGGAATAGCAATAATTATTGTGGCGGACGTGAAGTATGCTCGTGTATCAACATCTATACCAACTGTAAACATATGGTGGGCTCATACGATGAAACCTAGAAGGCCAATTGCCATTATTGCTCAGACTATTCCTATGTACCCGAAAGGTTCCTTTTTGCCTGCATAATATGCGACGACGTGCGAAATAATGCCGAAGCCAGGGAGAATTAAAATGTATACTTCTGGGTGGCCGAAGAATCAGAAAAGATGTTGGTAAAGAATAGGATCTCCTCCACCTGCAGGGTCAAAGAAAGTTGTGTTTAAATTTCGGTCAGTTAGAAGCATTGTAATACCGGCCGCTAAAACAGGGAGAGAAAGAAGGAGCAGGACGGCTGTAATAAGAACTGCTCAGACGAATAGGGGTGTCTGGTACTGGGAAATAGCTGGAGGTTTCATGTTAAAAATAGTAGTAATGAAGTTAATAGCCCCCAAGATTGAAGAGATACCGGCTAGGTGAAGCGAGAAAATAGTTAAATCAACAGATGCTCCTGCATGCGCTAGGTTGCCTGCAAGAGGGGGGTAGACTGTTCAACCTGTTCCTGCCCCTGCTTCAATGCCAGATGAGGCGAGAAGTAAGAGGAAAGAAGGGGGTAAAAGTCAGAAGCTCATATTATTCATTCGAGGGAAGGCCATATCAGGGGCCCCGATCATTAGTGGGACTAATCAGTTTCCGAACCCGCCGATCATAATTGGTATTACTATAAAGAAAATTATTACAAAAGCGTGAGCCGTAACAATGACATTATAAATTTGGTCGTCACCTAGAAGGGCTCCTGGTTGACTAAGTTCAGCTCGAATTAGCAGACTTAATGCGGTCCCTACTATGCCGGCCCAAGCACCAGATAAGAGATAAAGGGTGCCGATGTCTTTGTGATTGGTTGAGAAGAATCAACGTGTAATTGCCACAGGTAAGATGGCTGAGTGTTTAAGCGGTGGATTGTAGCCCCATGTACAGAGGTTTAAATCCTCTTCTTATCAAGCCCTGAGGTGTTAGACATGCTAGATTGCAAATCTTGAGTTGCAGCGTAACTTCTGCCGGGGCTTTCCCCGCCCCTCCCCGTCTTGCGGGGCGGGGAAAGGAAAATTTAGATGAATGCTCGCTGGTTAGGGCGCTTAGCTGTTAACTAAGAGTTTACAGGATCGAGGCCTGTTCATCTAGTAAGGCTTTAGCTTAATAAAAGTATCTGTTTTGCATATAGAAGATGTAGGTTAATGTCCTGCAAGTCTTACAGGGACTGGGAGATTTTCACTCCCGCTTAGGGCTTTGAAGGCTCTTGGTCTGGTGCTAACCTAAGTCTCTTAAATAGTCAGAGTGACTCAAATTAGAGGAGCGATTGGGAGAAGCCCGATGGCGCCTGTAATAGCCAGGGTGGGGAGGAGGGTTGGTTGGGTGAGGGGGAACCGCCAAGGGGTTGTACCAGATAAATTATTAGGGGCTATTGTTATCGTTATTGAATATGAAAGGCGTAAGTAGAAGTATAGGCTTAGAAGGGCTGTTAGTGCTGCGAAGGTGGCTGTGGGCTCCAAATTTTGCTTAGTTAGTTCTTGGAGAATAAGTCATTTTGGCATAAATCCCGTAAGCGGGGGGAGGCCTCCCAATGATAATAAGATTAGGGGTGTCAGGGCTGTTAGAATCGGTGTTTTAGTCCATGAAAGGGCTAGGGAATTAATATTGGTAACGTTATTTATCTTGAATGTTAAGAACGCGGAGATAGTTATGATTAAATAGATAATAAGGGTAAGGAGGGTGAGGGAAGGGGCATATTGGAGCACTAAAATTATTCAGCCTAGGTGAGCGATTGAGGAATATGCAAGGATTTTTCGTAATTGGGTTTGGTTTAGTCCTCCTCAGCCCCCGATTAAGGTGGAGGAAAGGCCTAGAATGATTATTATTGTGGGGTTAGCTGGTTGTAGTTGAAGAAGCAGGGCAAATGGGGCAAGTTTTTGTCAGGTAGATATAATTAGTCCTGTGGTGAGGTCCAAGCCTTGAAGTACTTCGGGAAGTCATGAGTGAAGGGGGGCAAGTCCAATTTTTAGCGCAAGGGCTAAAGTAATAAGTGTAATAGCCAGAGGGTGCGACATTTGGTAAATATCCCATTGGCCTGTAATTCAGGCGTTTGTTGTGCTAGCAAATAAAATTATGGCTGCTGCAGTGGCTTGTGTAAGAAAGTATTTAGTTGCAGCTTCTACTGCGCGGGGATGGTAGTGTCGAGCTATAATGGGGATAATTGCAAGGGTATTAATTTCAAGGCCTATTCAAGCAATTAGTCAGTGGGAGCTTGTGAGAGTAATGGTAGTTCCAAGGCCCAAGCCGAATAGTAAAGTAACCAGAATGTAAGGGCTCATTAGTAGAGGCGGGAGTTTAACCTGCTTTGTTGGGGTATGGGCCCAGGAGTTTAAAATAACTTACCCTACTAGAAGATGGTGTAGCGGAAGCACTGAGAGTTTTGATCTCTCCAGGTTGGGTTCGAACCCCTTTTTTCTAAGGAGCTGGAAGGATTTTAACCTTCATGATTCACTCTATCAAAGTGGCCCTTTAATTCAGGCACAACTCCAATGCTATAGTTGTGGGGGGAGTCCTGCGCATGCAATTGGTAGGGCTAGGTGTCAAATGACTAGGGCGAGTGTAAGGGGAAGGAAGTTTTTTCAGATTAGGTGTATTAGTTGGTCGTATCGAAATCGGGGGTAAGAGGCTCGTACTCAGAGGAAAACAATAGAGAGTAAGGCAGCTTTAAACATAAGATTTATTGCAGTTAGTTCTGGTATTCAGGGAAAATGTGATGCTCCTAGGAAAAGGGTGGCGGAGAGGGTGTTTATTAACAAGATGTTAGCATATTCGGCAAGGAAGAATAGTGCGAAGGGGCCCCCTGCGTATTCTACATTGAAGCCTGAAACTAGTTCGGACTCACCTTCAGTAAGGTCGAAGGGGGCTCGGTTAGTCTCTGCTAGTGTAGAAATATATCATATGGCTGCTAAAGGTCAGGCAGGAATAATAAGTCAAATGCTTTCTTGGGTAATATTAAACACTTGAAGTGTAAAGTTGCCTGAAAAGATAATAATGCATAGGAGAATTAAGGCTAAGCTTACCTCGTATGAGATAGTTTGGGCAACAGCCCGAAGAGCCCCGATTAGGGCGTATTTGGAGTTTGAAGCCCACCCTGAGCCTAAAATTGAGTAGACGGCCAAACTTGACACGGCTAATAGAAATAAAATGCCTAGATTAAAGTCTACAACTGGGTAAGGTATTGGTATAGGTGCTCAAAGTGTCAGCGCTAGTGTAAGGGCCAGCATAGGAGTTAGTATAAAGAGGACGGGTGATGATGTAGAAGGGCGGACAGGTTCTTTAATAAATAGTTTTAGGCCGTCTGCGATAGGTTGTAGAAGGCCATAAGGGCCTACTACGTTCGGGCCTTTTCGGAGTTGTATGTAGCCTAAAACTTTTCGTTCAATTAAGGTGAGGAAAGCAACCGCTAGAAGGACGGGGACAATATAAATAAAGGGGTTGATGATATGTGTAGTGAGTATTGTTATCATAGTTGAGGAGAGGACTTGAACCTCTGTTAAAAGGGCTTAGGCCTATTGCAATAGCCGGGCTCTGCCACCCCAACAGTGCTATTTTCTTTAGCAGCAGGGGTATGCCCTGTTATTCATTTTAGTTAATTTCATTGATTTAGGGAGAGGCATACTTAAAGCATGGGCCTCTTTATTTCGGTCCTTTCGTACTAGAAGGAAACATTACATAGATAGAAACTGACCTGGATTACTCCGGTCGGGACTCAGATCACGTAGGACTTTAATCGTTGAACAAACGAACCCTTAATAGCTTCTACGCCAATGGGATGTCCTGATCCAACATCGAGGTCGTAAACCCCCTTGTCGATAAGAGCTCTTAAAGGGGATTGCGCTGTTATCCCTGGGGTAACTCGGTCCGTTGATCGACTTTGTCGGATCACTTAAGGTCAGAAGTTCTGTTAGTTAGAGTGGTAACTCTTGATTGTAAGAATAAGAAAGACTTTTATTCTCGGTCCACATGGGGGTTTTTTTAGTCCCCGCGGTCGCCCCAACCAAAGATAATCGGATTGTGTTCCTTATTTGGATATCTTTGTTTTGTATATATTAAGAGGATCAATCTTAGTATCTAAAGCTCCACAGGGTCTTCTCGTCTTATGGGTTTATCCCCGCTTCTGCACGGGGAGATCAATTTCATTGACTGGAGAAAGGAGACAGATTAGCCCTCGTGATGCCATTCATACGGGCCCCCATTTAAAGGGCAAGTGATTGCGCTACCTTGGCACGGTCAGTATACCGCGGCCGTTTAACATATAGTCACCGGGCAGGCGGGACCTCTTATTCGTTTATATTGCAAGAGGCGATGTTTTTGGTAAACAGGCGAGGCTAGGTTTTTTGCCGAGTTCCTTCTTTTTCTTTTAGTCTTTCCTAAAAAACGCGCCAGTGTAGGGTTAACGATAATTTTTGAAGTATTTTCTTGAAAGGTAGGAGTAGTGGTTCAATTCCCTCTGTGTTTGGGGTCGTTAAGTTTCGGTGGAGGTTCCGTTCCGATGTACACTTGCGTAAGGAGAGAGGTCTCATATTACTCATATTAGCATAATCACTTCTATAGTTTAATAGAGTGGCCTAATAGTTGAAGGGGGTTAAGATATTTTTATCCTAATTTTAAGGGGAGGGGCATATTTGAGCTGTAACGCTATCATTATGGATGGCTGCTTTTAAGCCCACCAGAATATTTTGCCTTTGTTGAAATTATGATCTTTATCCTCCTAGAAAAGTTGTTTCTTTTATCAAAGGGCTGTCCCCCTTTTGATTAACTCTATAGATTTCTTTTATCTCTTAAAGGTTTCAATAAATTATGCTGCCGGGTTAGAGCAGCAACGTCAAAGTTACGGCTGGAGTAAAGAAGTCTGTAGGCTGAACTTATATCCATTTCTTAGGCAACCAGCTATCACTAAGTTCGGTAGATCTGTCACCTCTACTCGGAGCTCTTCCCACTCTTTTGCCACAGAGACGGGTTCGCCCTTGATAGGCTGGCTCGGAGTAGCTCACTTAGTTTCGGGAAACCAAACTAAAGGGCGCTTTGCTTGGGTGTTACTGGCTAAATCATGATGCAAAAGGTACGAGGGTGAATCTCTGCTTTTTCTTGCTTTACTGAGTTGTTTCATCTCTTCTTCAGCGTTCCCTTGCGGTACTTTTCTATAGCGCTAGTGCTCTTTTCTGTCGCACATACTAGAGAGGAAAAATGATTTGTTTGAGTTGGTTACAGTGTATTAGGGGTTAATTAATGTGGTTTGTTGTTTTTAAGTTAATAGGCTAGCTGATGGGCGTCGGGACAGCCTGATTTGAACAGGCAACTACTCAGTGTAAGGGAGGTACTATACTCATTTAGCTATGTTCCGATTTTCCAAGTACACCTTCTGGTACACTTACCATGTTACGACTTGCCTCCCCTATGCTTTTCTTATGTTTTATTTAGGTTATTTCGAGGGTGCTTGGGGAGAGTGACGGGCGGTGTGTACGCACTTCAGGGCCGTCTTCAGGGGGGCACTCTGTTCCCCTCCTTACTGCTAAATCCACCTTTGGATGTCTTGTTTCAGGACGATCCTCTGTATTCTCTGCTATAGAGAATGTAGCCCATTTCTTCCCCTTCCATACGCTACACCTCGACCTGACTTGCTGGGGGTAACCAATTGCGCCTACTTTTAGGGTGGACCCTTACGGGGTAAGCTGACGACGGCGGTATATAAGCTGGAATTGGGCTGGGAAGGGTGAGGTTTAACGGGGATTATCGGTTATAGAACAGGCTCCTCTAGGGGGGTTTGAAGCACCGCCAAGTCCTTTGGTTTTTAAGCTTGAATTTCGGGGAGCTCGTAGTTACCAGGCGAACGGGGACGTGGCGCCACCGTCTGTGTTTAAGACTAGGCATAGTGGGGTCTCTAATCCCAGTTTGTTTCCTAGTTTTCGTGGGTTCAAAATATTGTAAAGCTACCTTCGTAAGTGGGCTTATTACTTTCATGCGTATGACTGCTGTGAATGTTTTCGGCTTTAGTTTGCAGATATGTTTTACCACGCTTTACGCCGGGGATTGTCAACTCGAGTCCCTCGTATAACCGCGGTGGCTGGCACGAGGTTGACCAACTCTCTTAGCTCTAACTGAGTCAAGCTTCCGCTCATGGCTCAATGTTTACTACTGCTGAATACCCTTGGGGGCGTGGCTAAGCAAGGTGTCGTGGGCAAAACATAACATAAAACATTATGAGATGAAAAGGGGGAGCCTGATACCAGCTCCTTGGCTCCGGGGGGAGGGGGAGCACATAGGGCATTCTCACGGGTTCGCGGATACTTGCATGTATAAATCTAGCTAAAGCTGACAATAAAGTCAGGACCAAACTTTTGTGCTTGCGGGGCTTTCTAGGGCCCATCTTAACATCTTCAGTGTTATGCTTTAATTAAGCTACGCTAGC